AATCAATTGGAATTTGAGTTATTTTTGGTTATGTTATATAGGGTCTTCCTTAAGGAAAGGGCAAGTCTAAAATGAAATTAAAGAGAAAGATACAATCCCGCTAAATGGAATCTGGATTAGAATGAGACATTTCTCCATTTTTTCGTTTTCATTCGAAAAGGGGCGTAAGAAAAAACGAAAAAATGAATCGACCGTTCGAGTATTCCGCCGATTGCATGATAAAAATGAGAGTAAGGGGGGCATATATATATTATGGTAGTTTATATCCATCTATATTGAATTGCGGATACAGAAAAGATAGAATCATTTCTGACAAGAAAGCAAAACACCTTTCGATATAGAAATCCATATCTACATCTACGGAATTCTACTGTTTCCGCAGAAATGAAAGAAAGGGGGAACAGCATTGAGTTCCTAAAACACAAAGGGGATATGGCGAAATTGGTAGACGCTACGGACTTAATTGGATTGAGCCTTAGTATGGAAACTTACTAAGTGATAACTTTCAAATTCAGAGAAACCCAGGAATTAAAAATGGGTAATCCTGAGCCAAATCCTCTTCTCTTTTCCAAGACCAAACAGGGGTTCAGAAAGCGAAAAAGGGGGATAGGTGCAGAGACTCAATGGAAGCTGTTCTAACAAATGGAGTTGACTGCCCTTTTTGGTAAAGAAAAAAGAAAGTAAAATGAATGCTTCTATCGAATATCGAAACTCGATAAAGGATGAAGGATAAGGGTATATATACTATGTATACGCAGCGAAAAACTAACTCAAAAATCACAACCAAATCCGTTTTTCTTTTTATGAAAAAGAAAAAAATTGTTATGAATCGATTCTAAGTTGAAGAAAGAATCGAGTATTCCCGGCTCAAATCATTCACTCCACCTCCATGGTCTGATCGATCCTTTCTTTTGACTTTTGAAGAACTGATTAATCGGACGAGAATAAAGATAGAGTCCCATTCTACATGTCAATATCAATACGGGCAACAATGAAATTTATAGTAAAAGGAAAATCCGTCGACTTTAGAAATCGTGAGGGTTCAAGTCCCTCTATCCCCACCCCAACAAAGGCCTATTGACCCCCTAACCATTTCTCCTACCTTCTCCTTTTTTTGTTAGTGGTTCAAAAGTCGGTAGATTTCTCACCTATCCTACTCTTTTCCATTTCCAAAAGGATATGGGCAGAATTTTTTTCTCTTATCACAAGCCGTATGGTCTATACGATATATGTAGAAATGAACACCTTTGAGCAAGGAATCCCCGTTTTAATGATTCCCAATCCATATTATTGCTCATACTGAAACTTACAAAGTCTTCTTTTTGATGATTCAAGAAATGAAATTCCCCTCCCAAGACTTTTAATCCCTTTTTTAATTGACATAGACCCAAGTCATCTAGTAAGATGAGAACGGTGTGTCGGAAATGGTCGGGATAGCTCAGCTGGTAGAGCAGAGGACTGAAAATCCTCGTGTCACCAGTTCAAATCTGGTTCCTGGCATATGATTAATATCTATGAGTATCTATCACTACAAATTCAGTGATATGGCTCGCCATACATATTCATTAATAGTATAGATCATGATACATACATACTTATCCATCTAGCTAGATGTCTGGGAATAGTCCTTTTTTCTTTCTTTTTTTTTTTTTTTTTTTCTTCCTTCCCCTCTCTGTGACCCGCTAGAGCCCGTCGAAGTGGTGCGCGCGATACAAAGTTCATGATACAGAACTCTTTAATTTCTTTATCCCATTCACAATAATAATACGAATGAGACTTCAATTCCTCCGTTTGATCTAGAAAAGAACGTACAAATTTTTCTTGAATATTGGGTCAAAATGAAGATTAATTTCTTAGAATTCAATAAGCATCTTGTATTTCATAAAAATTGGGGGCAATATAATCCTTACGTAAGGGCCACCCTATCCAACTTTCAGGCATTAAGATACGTTTCAGTCGTGGATGATTATCATAAAGGATTCCCAGCATATCATAAGATTCCCGTTCTTGAAAATTCGCACTTTTCCAAACCCAGAAAACCGATGGAATTTTAGGATTACTCCTTGGAGCAAATACTTTTATGCATACCTCTTCTGGTTGATCTACACCATACTCTATTCGCGTAAGATGATACACACTGGCTAACAGTCCACCCGGTGCTACATCATAGGCACATTGGGAACGTAGATAATTGTAACCATATATATACAAAATGACAGCAACGGAGTGCCAATCCTCGGGCTTTATTTGTAAAGTTTCTATTCCTTGGTAATCGAAGCCCAAAGATCTATGAACTAGCCCATGCTTGACCAGCCAAGCAGACAAACGACCCTGCATCTTTTTTATCTCTCCCACATTTTGATTTCGATAAATATTTCACATTTACGATGAATTTTTGGAATTTATTAAGATTAATTCGCTCTTTCTTATTCTGTACAAATGAATCCTCCTGCCTAATTAATGAATTCGGGGGAAGATACTGAACTTTTGTATTTGAAAA